ATTTTACCGCGACAATGATTATTTTCAACAAACCATAAGGATATTGGAACATTATATTTTATCTTTGGTGCATGATCAGGAATAGTAGGAACTTCATTAAGAATACTAATTCGAGCTGAATTAGGAAATCCTGGATCATTAATTGGTGACGATCAAATTTATAATGTTATTGTTACTGCTCATGCATTTATCATAATTTTCTTTATAGTAATACCTATTATAATTGGAGGATTTGGAAATTGATTAGTTCCATTAATATTAGGAGCTCCAGATATAGCCTTTCCTCGAATAAATAATATAAGATTCTGACTTCTCCCTCCTTCACTTTCACTACTTTTAATAAGCAGATTAGTTGAAAGAGGAGCAGGGACTGGATGAACTGTTTACCCACCTTTATCATCTGGAATTGCCCATAGAGGAGCTTCAGTAGATTTAGCTATTTTTAGTTTACATTTAGCTGGAGTATCATCAATTCTTGGGGCTGTAAATTTTATTACAACAATTATTAATATACGATCAGTAGGAATAACATTTGACCGAATACCTTTATTTGTTTGATCAGTAGGAATTACTGCTCTTTTATTGTTATTATCATTACCAGTATTAGCTGGTGCTATCACAATACTACTTACTGATCGTAATTTAAATACTTCATTTTTTGACCCAGCCGGAGGAGGAGACCCAATTCTTTACCAACATTTATTTTGATTTTTTGGTCACCCTGAAGTTTATATTTTAATTTTACCAGGATTTGGAATAATTTCTCATATTATTAGACAAGAAAGTGGTAAAAAGGAAACTTTTGGATCATTAGGAATAATTTACGCTATACTAGCTATTGGTTTATTAGGATTTGTAGTTTGAGCTCATCATATATTTACTGTAGGAATAGACGTTGATACTCGAGCTTATTTTACATCAGCAACAATAATTATTGCTGTACCTACTGGAATTAAAATTTTTTCTTGATTAGCAACTCTTCATGGTGCCCAAATAACTTATAGTCCTTCATTATTATGAGCTTTAGGATTTGTATTTTTATTTACTGTTGGAGGATTAACAGGAGTAATTTTAGCTAATTCATCTATTGATATTGTTTTACATGACACATACTATGTAGTTGCTCATTTCCATTATGTTTTATCAATAGGAGCTGTCTTTGCTATTATAGCTGGATTTATTCAATGATTCCCATTGTTTACTGGTTTAAGAATAAATAATAAATTATTAAAGATTCAATTTATAGTAATATTTATTGGGGTAAATTTAACTTTTTTCCCTCAACATTTCTTAGGATTAAGAGGTATACCGCGTCGTTATTCAGATTACCCTGATGCATATACATCTTGAAATGTTGTATCATCTATTGGATCTACAATTTCATTTATTGGAGTATTATTATTTATTTATATTATTTGAGAAAGTTTTATTTCTCAACGTTTAGTAATTTTTTCTAATCAAATATCAACTTCTATTGAATGGTTCCAGAATTATCCTCCTGCAGAACATAGCTATTCTGAGTTACCTATGCTATCAGATTAAATATCTAATATGGCAGATTAGTGCAATGAATTTAAGCTTCATGTATAAAGTTATTACTTTTGTTAGAAAATGGCAACATGATCTAACTTAAATCTTCAAGATAGAGCTTCTCCTTTAATAGAACAACTAATATTTTTTCATGATCATACATTAATAATTTTAACTATAATCACAATATTAGTTGGATATTTAATAATAACATTATTTTACAATAAATATATTAATCGTTATCTACTTGAAGGACAAACTATTGAAGTAATTTGAACAATTCTTCCAGCAATTACATTAGTATTTATTGCTTTACCTTCACTTCGATTACTATATTTACTTGATGAAGTAAATAATCCTTCAATAACTTTAAAATCTATTGGACACCAATGATATTGAAGATATGAATATTCTGATTTTAAAAAACTTGAATTTGATTCATATATAATTCCTACTAATGAATTAGAAAATAATAACTTTCGATTATTAGATGTTGATAATCGAATTGTACTTCCTTTTAATTCACAAATTCGAGTTATTGTTTCAGCAACTGATGTAATTCATTCATGAACAATTCCTGCATTAGGAGTTAAAATTGATGCTACACCAGGACGATTAAATCAATCAAGTTTTTTTATAAATCGATCTGGATTATTTTATGGTCAATGTTCAGAAATTTGTGGGGCTAATCATAGTTTTATACCAATTGTAATTGAAAGAGTTCCAACTAACACATTTATTAATTGAATCATAAAAATACAAAATTCATTAGATGACTGAAAGCAAGTACTGGTCTCTTAAACCATTTAATAGTAAATTAGCAATTACTTCTAATGAAAAGAATTAGTTAAAAAATAACATTAGAATGTCAAACTAAAATTATTAATATAATTAATATTCTTTAATTCCACAAATAGCTCCAATAAATTGATTATTTTTATATTTAATATTTACAATAATTTTTATAATATTTAATTTTTTTAATTATTATATATTTTTAATTAAAAATAATAAAACTATTATAAAAAATAATAAATTTATTAATAAAATTCTTGATTGAAAATGATAACAAACTTATTTTCATCATTTGATCCTTCAACTAACATTTTAAATTTATCTTTAAATTGAATAAGAACACTATTAGGTCTTTTAATAATTCCTATAACTTATTGATTTATTCCTTCACGATATAATATTATTTGAATTAATATTTTATTAACCCTCCACAAAGAATTTAAAACTCTTTTAGGTCCTTATAATCAAAAAGGAAGAACATTTATTTTTATTTCATTATTTTCATTAATTCTATTTAATAATTTTATAGGTTTATTCCCTTATATTTATACAAGAACAAGTCATATATCAATAACTTTAGCTTTAGCTTTACCTTTATGATTTAGTTTTATATTATTTGGTTGAATTAATAATACACAACATATATTTGCTCATTTAGTTCCTCAAGGAACTCCTCCAGTACTAATACCTTTTATAGTATGTATTGAATCAATTAGAAATGTTATTCGACCAGGTACTCTAGCTGTACGATTAGCTGCTAATATAATTGCAGGACATTTACTATTAACTTTACTAGGTAATACAGGACCTATAATAAATTCTTCATTAATTTCATTATTAATTATTGTTCAATTACTCTTATTAACTTTAGAATTTGCAGTATCAATCATTCAATCATATGTATTTGCTATTCTAAGAACACTTTATTCTAGAGAAGTAATTTAATTTAATGTCAACACATTCAAATCACCCTTATCATTTAGTAGATTATAGACCTTGACCCTTGACTGGAGCTTTAGGAGCAATAATTATAGTTTCAGGTTTAGTAAAATGATTCCATCAATATAATTCTAATTTATTAATAATTGGAACATTAATTACATTGTTAACTATAATCCAATGATGACGAGATGTAACTCGAGAAGGAACATTCCAAGGATTACATACTTATATTGTTACTATAGGTTTACGATGAGGAATAATTCTTTTTATTACATCAGAAGTACTTTTTTTTGCTTCTTTCTTTTGAGCATTTTTTCATAGAAGTTTAGCCCCTACAGTTGAATTAGGAAATATCTGACCTCCTATAGGTATTAATCCTTTTAATCCTTTACAAATTCCTTTACTAAATACATTAATTCTATTAACATCAGGTGTAACAGTAACATGAGCTCATCATAGTTTAATAGAAAATAACTATACTCAAGCCCTTCAAGGATTATTATTTACTGTTGTTTTAGGAATTTACTTTACTATTCTACAAGGATTTGAATATATTGAATCTCCATTTACAATCTCAGATTCAATTTATGGTTCAACATTTTTTATAGCAACAGGATTTCATGGTTTACATGTAATTATTGGAACATCATTCCTATTAATTTGTTTAATTCGACATTATTATAATCATTTTTCTTCAATTCATCACTTCGGATTTGAAGCAGCTGCTTGATACTGACATTTTGTTGATGTAGTATGATTATTTTTATATATTTCAATTTACTGATGAGGTAGTTAATTAATTTATATAGTATAAAAAGTATATTTGACTTCCAATCAAATGGTCTAACTATTTTTAGTATAAATAATCTTGATTATTTTCCTTATAGCATCTATTATTATATTCATCTCCATATTAGTAATACTTATTGCTACCATTTTATCTAAAAAAACTTTTATAGACCGAGAAAAAAATTCTCCTTTTGAATGTGGATTTGATCCAAAAAATTCAGCCCGTTTACCTTTTAGTTTACAATTTTTTTTAATCGCTGTAATTTTTTTAATTTTCGACGTAGAAATTGCTTTACTTATACCAATAATTATAATTATAAAAATTTCTAATATTACATCATGATTATTAGTAAGATTTTTCTTTCTTTTTATTTTACTATTAGGTTTATATCATGAATGAAATCAAGGAGCATTAAACTGAGCTAACTAGGATAATAGTTTAATAATAAATATTTGATTTGCATTCAAAAGATGTCAAAATATGGACTTATCTTAAAATAAGAAGTAAAATATTACATTTAGTTTCGACCTAAAAATTTGGTGATATTATCACCCTTATTTAATTAATTGAAGCCAAAATAGAGGCATATCACTGTTAATGATACCATTGAATTTTAATTCCAATTAAAGAAATATGATGATCAAGAAAAAGCTGCTAACTTTTTTCTTTAGCGGTTAAATTCCGTTTATATTTCTATTTATATAGTTTAAAAATAAAACATTACATTTTCACTGTAAAAATAAAATTATCAATTTTTATAAATACTTAAAAATTACAATTAATTTCCCTAATATCTTCAATATTATGCTCTAAATATAAGCTATTTAAGTAAATTAATATAAAAATTAATAATGTTAATAATCAAAAAACAACTAAAGTTAAATAAACCTTTATATTATTATTTTGTAAAAATTGAAAGAAAATTGAATTTTTCTTAATAACTTCAAATATTCCTTGAGCACCAAAATATTCATTTCAGCCTTGATCAAAATTTTTATATAAAGTATAACTTGCTACTAAAGGAATATAATTTATAGAAAATGTTGAAATATTAGGTAAAAATCATATATACCCAAAAAAATAACTATAATGATAAAATTTTAATGAATTTCTTAATCAACTAATAGAAAACTTTGATATTTCATATCCAATTCAAGCTCCAATAACTCTAACTACCAAAGCTAAAATTTTCAACTCAATAGGTAAACAAATTATAATAGGTGTAGGAAAAATTAATCATCTTAATACACTTCCTATAAAAATTACTGAAATAGTTAAAGTTACTATACTTTTTAATATAATTCAACCTTCATCATTTAAAGAATGAAAAGCACAAAAATTAAAATCTCCAGTAATAGAATAATAACACATTCGAAATGTATAACAAACAGTTAAACCAGTAGAAGCAAAAAATAAAAAAAAAATTAAAATATTAATATAATTTATACATACTACTTCTAAAATTAAATCCTTTGAATAAAATCCGGCTAAAAAAGGTATTCCACATAAAGCTAAATTAGCTACATTTATACATATACAAGTCAAAGGTATTCGTAATATCAAATTTCCTATAAAACGAATATCTTGTGTATCTTTTAAATTATGAATAATAGCCCCAGCACATATAAATAATAAAGCCTTAAATAACGCATGAGTTAACAAATGAAAAAAAGCTAATTTATAATTTCCTATAGATAAAATTCTTATTATTAAACCTAATTGTCTAAGAGTTGATAAAGCAATAATCTTTTTTAAATCAAATTCAAAATTTGCCCCTAAACCTGCTATAAATATAGTAATTGTAGAAATAAATAATAAAAATATACATAAATTTTCATTTAAAATAACATTAAATCGAATTAATAAATAAACCCCAGCTGTAACTAAAGTAGAAGAATGAACTAAAGCTGAAACAGGTGTTGGAGCTGCTATTGCTGCAGGCAATCATGAAGAAAAAGGAATTTGAGCACTTTTAGTTATAGCAGCAATTATCACTAATAAAGCAATAATTTGTATATAAAAATCATTTTTTATATAATCAAGATAAAAAATATAATTTCATCTTCCATAATTTAATATTCAAGAAATTGCAATTAATAATATAACATCACCTACACGATTTATTAATGCAGTTACTATACCTGCATTATAAGATTTAATATTTTGATAATAAATTACTAAACAATAAGATACTAATCCTAATCCATCTCATCCTAATAAAATAGAAATTAAATTTGGACTGATAATTAATAACATTATTGAAAATACAAACATTAAAACTAATATAATAAAACGATTAATATTTAAATCACCTTCCATATATTGTTCTCTATAAAAAATAACTAATGAAGAAATAAATAAAACAAAACTTATAAATATTAAAGACATTCAATCTAATAAAATTCCTATTACAATAGAACTTGAATTAATTCTTAATAATTCCCATTCTAAAAAAATAGTATAATCTAATAATAAAAATTTTAAACTTAAAAAAAATAATCTTATTCTAATAGAAAATAAACTAACAAAACTAATTATACAAATTGAAATAATATGAATGATCTAAGATAAGACTTAAACTTATATATTTGACATCACAAATCAAAATTTTAATTAAATTACTTAAATATTAAATTCATAATATAAAAAAATCTCTTTTAACAATTAATAAGTTTAAAGGTACTCAATGTAAAAATAATAAAAGATATTCACGAACATACCCTGAAGAACAAGAAAATTTTCCTGAATAAATTTTCCCATGTTGACTATAAGAATATAAATACAAAGTATAAACAGCACTAAAAAAAGATAAAAATATAATTATAAAAATTGTTCCTCACGTTCAAGAAATTAAACTATTTAATAAACTAATTTCCCCTATTAAATTTATTGAAGGAGGGGCAGCTATATTAGATGAACTTAACAAAAATCATCATAATCTTATTCTAGGTATTAAATTTATTAACCCTTTATTTATAAATATACTACGACTACTTATACGTTCATAAGAAATATTAGCTAAACAAAATAATCCAGATGAACATAATCCATGAGCAATTATTATTATATAAGATCCACAAAATCCTCAATAATTAAAAGTTATAATACCTCCTAATACTAAACCTATATGAGCAACTGACGAATAAGCAATTAATAATTTTAAATCAGTTTGACGTAAACAAATTAAACTTACTATTACTCCTCCAACTAAACTAATTCTTATAAATAATGTTGATATTGATATACCAATAACAATAAATATTCTTAAAACTCGTAATAAACCATACCCTCCTAATTTTAATATAATCCCAGCTAAAATTATTGAACCTGAAACAGGAGCTTCAACATGAGCCTTAGGTAATCATAAATGAACTATATATATAGGTATTTTTACTAAAAATGCAAAAATTATACAAATATATATATATATATTAAAATAATAATTATTATTAAAAAAAAAAAAATCTAATGTTATATAATTATTATAATAATAAAAAATTCCAATTATCATAGGTAAAGAAGCAAATAAAGTATAAAACAATAAATAAATCCCAGCTTGTAAACGTTCTGGTTGATAACCTCAACCTATAATTAAAATTAATGTAGGAATTAATCTAGATTCAAAAAAAAAATAAAACAAAAATAAATTTATTGAACTAAAAGTACAATATAAAAATAATAATAATATCAATAACAAAAATAAAAAAAAATTCATAAAAAAATTTTTCCTATTAATTGATTCACTTGCTATAATTATTAATGAACAAATTCAAAAACTCAATAAAATTAAACCAAAAGATAATAAATCTGAACCAAAAAAATAACTAATATTTATTCATAAATAATTAAATCTTCCTATTATTATAAATATAAAACTTATAATAAAATATATACACTGATTTAATCAAAATCCATTTTTTTTAAAACATAAAGGAATTATAAATAATATTATAAATAAAAATTTTAACATAATATATTTATTGAAAAAAAAAAATCATTACCATGAGTACGAATCAAAGAAACTAAAATAGATAATCCTAAAACACTTTCACATACACAAAATGTTAAAAATAACATTCTAAAATAATATTCATAACTAAATATTGATAAATAATAAAATATTATTATATATAATGATAAAATAATAAATTCTAAACTCAATAATATCAATAATAAATGTTTACGTTTAGAAGAAAATGCTAATATCCCTGAAAAAAATATAAAAATAAAAATCAAAATATTAAATATATAAATAATTAGTTTTAATAATTTAATGTAAAATATTGGTCTTGTAAATCAAAAATAAGAAATTTTCTTTTAAAACTTCAGAGAAAAAAGTAATCTTCTATCATTAATCTCCAAAATTAATATTTTATTTAAACTACTCTCTGATATTTACTTTATAATAATAATGATTAGATTAATATTAACTATTACTTTTATATTTTTAAATCACCCCCTTTCTATAGGTCTTATTTTATTAATTCAAACCTTGTTAATCTCTACAATTTCAGGATTATTTTCATATTCATATTGATATTCTTATATTTTATTCCTAGTAATAATTGGAGGAATACTTGTATTATTTATATATATAACAAGATTAGCATCAAATGAAATATTTAACTTTTCTAAAAAAATTTCTATATTTATTATATCAATAATTACTTTAACCTTTATATCTTATTTTATTATTGATTATATAATAATTAACCCTTTATTAAAAAATTCAAATACAATAGAATTATTAAATGAACTAATTATATTAAAAAATGAAAATCTACTAAGATTAAATATAATTTATAATACACCCAATAATATAATTACACTTATACTTGTTAATTATTTATTTTTAACATTAATTGCAGTAGTAAAAATTACTGATATTAATAATGGTCCTTTACGACAAAAATTCTAATGAATAAACCCATACGAACAAGACACCCTTTATTTAAAATTGCTAATGGAGCTTTAGTAGATTTACCTACTCCATCAAATATTTCATTATGATGAAATTTTGGATCTTTACTAGGATTATGCTTAATTATTCAAATTATTACAGGATTATTTTTAGCTATACATTATACTGCTAACATTGAAATAGCTTTTAACAGAGTAAGACACATTTGTCGAGATGTAAATTATGGATGACTTCTTCGAACCCTTCATGCAAATGGAGCTTCATTTTTTTTTATTTGTATTTATTTACATATTGGTCGAGGAATATACTATGGATCTTATAAATTTACACATACTTGATTAGTAGGTGTAATTATTCTATTTTTAGTTATAGGAACAGCTTTTATAGGCTATGTTTTACCTTGAGGACAAATATCATTTTGAGGAGCAACAGTAATTACTAATTTACTTTCAGCTGTACCTTACGTAGGAACAATACTTGTTCAATGAGTTTGAGGAGGATTTGCTGTAGATAATGCTACATTAACACGATTTTTTACCATTCATTTTTTATTACCTTTTATTGTAACTGCTATAGTAATAATCCACTTATTATTTTTACATCAAACAGGCTCAAATAATCCATTAGGATTAAATAGTAATATTGATAAAATCCCATTTCACCCATATTTTACATACAAAGATATTATAGGATTTATTATTTTATTAATAATTTTAACAACACTAACACTATTAAATCCTTATTATTTAGGAGATCCTGATAATTTTACTCCCGCAAATCCTTTAGTTACCCCAGTTCATATTCAACCAGAATGATATTTTTTATTTGCATATGCTATTTTACGATCAATTCCTAATAAACTAGGCGGAGTAATTGCCTTAGTATTATCAATTTTAATTTTAATAATTATACCATTCTATAATATAAATAATTTCCAAAGATTAAAATTTTATCCTATTAATCAAATTTTATTTTGATGTTTTTTAATTATTGTAATCTTATTAACTTGAATCGGTATACGACCTGTAGAAGATCCTTATATTTTAATTGGCCAAATTCTTACAATTATTTATTTCTTATATTTTATAATTAACCCATTAATTATAAAAATATGAGATAATTTATTATATAAAAATTAGTTAATGAACTTGTATAAGTATATGTTTTGAAAACATAATAAAGAGACTTAATTTCTCTATTAACTTTGCTAAAAAAAATTCACTAAATTAATAAAGAAAAGAAGAATATTTTTAAACCAATAAATAAAAATAAATAATTTAAAGATAAAGGTAAAAAACTTTTCCAAGCTAAATATATTAATTTATCATACCGATATCGAGGTAAAGTCCCTCGAACTCAAATAAAACAAAAAGAAATAAATACTATCTTTAAAAAAAAAATAACTGATATTAAATCTCTTCCTAAAAATAAAACACAAAATAACATTCTCATAAATAAAATTCTTGAATATTCAGATAAAAAAATTAATGCAAATCCACCACTTCTATATTCAACATTAAACCCTGAAACTAATTCAGATTCACCTTCAGCAAAATCAAAAGGTCTACGATTTGTTTCAGCTAAACTAGAAACAAATCAAACTAACCCTAATGGTAAAGATAAAAAAATTATCCAAATATACTGTTGATACTGTATAAATTCTATTAAACTAAAACTTTCTACTAAAATTATAAAAGACATTAAAATTAATGCCAAACTTACTTCATAAGAAATTGTTTGAGCAACTGCTCGTAATCCTCCTAATAAAGCATAACTAGAATTAGAAGATCAACCAGCAATTATAACTGTATAAACACCCAAACTAGTACATGCCAAAAAAAATAATATCCCTAAATTAAAAGAATACAAAACTAAAAAATAAGGAATAATTATTCACAATAATAATGACAAAAACAATCTTATTACTGGAGAATAATAATATATAATATAATTTGATAACAAAGGATAAGTTTGTTCCTTAGAAAATAATTTAATTGCATCACAAAAAGGCTGAGGAATTCCTATAAATCCAACTTTATTAGGCCCTTTACGAATTTGAATATAACCTAAAACTTTTCGTTCCAATAAAGTTAAAAAAGCTACTCCTACTAATACACAAATAATTAAAAGTAATCTACAAATTAAAGAAAAAACTAAATCCAAAAAAAACAAGTGTTACTTGTAAAATACTTACATACATGAATTCTAAATTCATTACACTAATCTGCCAAAGTAACATAATTAATAATATTCATTAAATAAATATAAATATATCAAATATTTGGTCCTTTCGTACTAAAATATTTCAATTTAATAAAGATAGAAACCGACCTGGCTTACGCCGGTTTGAACTCAGATCATGTAAAGATTCAATGGTCGAACAGACCAAAAATTTAAACTTCTACACCTAAATTAATCTTTAATCCAACATCGAGGTCGCAAACTTTTTTATCGATATGAACTCTCCAAAAAAATTACGCTGTTATCCCTAAGGTAACTTAATCTTTTAATCAATAAAACTGGATCATTAATAAACCATAAATTAATGTAAATTATCAAAAAGAATTTTTTTAATCTTTTTATTACCCCAATAAAATAATTTATATAATAAAACCTAAAAAAATCTTAATTAATTATATTATAAAAATTATAAAGCTCTATAGGGTCTTCTCGTCTTTTATTAACATTTAAGCTTTTTAACTTAAAAATTAAATTTTAATTTAAATTAAATAGAGACAGATTTTACCTCGTCCAACCTTTCATACAAGCTTTTAATTAAAAAACTAATGATTATGCTACCTTTGCACAGTCAAAATACTGCGGCCATTCAAAAAATTTCAGTGGGCAGGTTAGACTTTATATATATTACAAAAAGACATGTTTTTGTTAAACAGGCGAGTAAAATATTTGCCGAATTCCTTTAAATAATCTTTTATATATTATTATTTAAATATTTAAAATATATACTAATTCTATCATTATAACTAATTTTAAAAAATTAAAAATTACTTATTTATAAAAAATTTAAAATAATCTAAAATAATATATATAAATTAAATTAATTATAACAAATTATTATTGATAGCTATTTCTAAACTTACATTTTTTAATTTATATTATTTAATTTATAAATTTTTAATTAAAAGCTAATCCCTTTAATTATTAATATAAAAATTTAATATATTAAAAAATTAATATATTAAAATCAATATATCTGAATTAAATTCATTTCTAAATAAACTAGATATTTTTAAGAACGAATAACATTTCATTACCAATAAATTATTATAAATATTTATGTCACAATAAAAAAAATAACTTATTAGCTCTCTTAAAATCGAGAAAATTAAAATAATTAATATTTATTTAATAAACCCTGATACACAAGGTACAAAAATTAAATTCTACTTCTAAAAAATTAAATATATATTTCAATAATCTTTTACAATACAACTAAACTATAATTAAATTGATTTTTTCTATAAACTATACTAAAACATAAATTTTTAAAATTATTTTTATTAATTTTTATTAAAAAAATATCTAATAATAAATTTTTAATTATCAAACTATATCGAATTGCACGACAACTTTTTAATGTAAATAAAATGCTTTACTAAAACAAGCTCTAATTTGATCTTTCTAGATACACTTTCCAGTACATCTACTATGTTACGACTTATCTTATCTTATAATAAGAGTGACGGGCGATATGTACATATTTTAGAGCTAAAATCATAAAATTTAATTAAATTTTATTACTATTAAATCCACCTTCATAAAGTTAATTTCACACTTTAATCCATATAAATATTTTTATTGTAACCCATTTCTACTTGAATATAAACTGCACCTTGATCTGATATATCTTCTAATTCAAATTATTAAAAATTTATCTTCTATTAAAATTTTCTAATAACAACGGTATACAAATTTGTAAAACAAGTAAAGTTAATCGTGGACTATCAATTACAGAACAGGTTCCTCTAAATAGACTAAAATACCGCCAAAATCTTTAAATTTCAAGAACATAACTAATACTACTTTAGTAAAAACTTTTACATTTAAAATAATAGGGTATCTAATCCTAGTTTAAATAAAAATTTCATAATATTAAAATCTTAATTATAAATTAATTTTATACTTAAAATTTCACCTAATAAATATAATTTTAATCTATTATAAAATCATATAATTATTTACTAATAAAATTTATTTATATTTTTTGTATAACCGCAACTGCTGGCACAAAATTTGTTAATATTAAAATTTATTACTAATTCTTAATTTCTTAAATTATTAAAATTAAATACTGCGAATAAATCATTTTAAAAAAATTATTAAAATTTAATTAAAACTCATACAAAAATTTACATGTAAAAAAAAAATTAAATAAATCAATAAGCTAGAATTAAACTTTATTTAAACATATTAAAAATAAAAATAATATATTAATATTATTAATAAATATATAAATTAATTAAAAATTTACAAAATAACTTTAAAATACTAATAAATAACTATTATTTATAAAAATTTTAATTAATATATAAATAAATAATAACATTAAAAATTGACTACTCAACATAATTAAAATAAAAAATATCATTGAATTCAAAACAATTGTATTAATAAAAAAAATGCAAATTCCTCCCAAGGACCTTGTGCAATTAAAGACCCAAAATAGAAAAGAAAAAAAAAAATTCCTAATAATTAATTTATATAATTTTTTATATAATATAACAATTTAATGATTTATAATTCTGCCCAATTATAAATATAAAATTTTAATTTAATAAAATTAAATTAATTTTTTAAATTATTAGTATAAATAAAAGTTTATTAACTAATACAATAAAAATATTAATTATAAACTTTTTCTTTATTTAAATAATTAAAAATTAAAATTAAATATTTATAATTGAATTAAAAAATAATCTATTTATATAATAATATTAATAGATTAATTTTTTTAACAATTTTATATTTATAATATAATTTCAATTAAAATATAAATAATTATATAAACTATAATATAATTATCACACAAAATTAATTTTTGTATAAAAATTTAATTTAATAAAAAACAAATTTATATATCAAAATTAATTAAATTTATATTTTAATAAAAATTACATAAATATAAAAAATTGTATTTAATTTATATGTAAACATTTATCCCCTATACCATAATAATTTTTTTTTTTTTTTTTTTCAATAAATATTTATATTAGTATAAATTTATATATATATATTATAATAATAATATAAATATTTTATATAATAATTTAAATATGTATATATATATATAAAAATTTATTATATATATTATTAAGAATTTTAATTATTTTTATAAATAATTAAAATTCTTAAATTCATTATATTTTAAAATTAATTAAATAATTGTAGATTCAAAAAATTAAATTTATATGTAAGAAATCATTGCTTTATTTATAAATAATTGTTAGTGTTACATACAGTAATAAAATTTAACTAATTCCCTAATTATGGATTCTCTAAGTAGAATCTGGTATACAATTAGACGTAAGCTTGATGGTTAAATCATTAGAGGGATTTAGAAATATTTATGTATATTAATAGATGTATATATATTCATTTAATAATTATTAATTAATTTCTTTATATATACGTATAGATTTATAACAACTTAGCATACATCTATATATATATTAAATATTTATTAATTATTAAATTAATATTTATTATTGTACATTAAATCTTTATTAATGATTTTTTTTTTAGTCGAATTTTGACATATATGACTTTCCCACACACCCCCAAAACTGGTGAAATGCAAAAATCGAAAATGAACTCGATAAACCCCAATTTTTTGGACCTCATTTTTAGGGGTTTTGAATAAGATTAACTCGTAGTGAACTTTTTTTAGCTTTTTTTTTTTTAATGTTTTTAGTAAAGCATATATTGTAAATTTTATCCAAATAGGATTAAAAAATAATAGAATATAAAAATTTACTTTTGCTACATAATTCTCCAAATAAAGAATAATGGAGTGCCTGAAAAAAAGGATTATTTTGATAGAATAAATCATGTAAATTTTTACCTTCATTAAATTAATTACATTTAATAGAATTAAACTATTTCCAAAAGTATCAAAAACTTTTATACATCATATACTAAAATGTAGATAAAAAGATAAGCTAATAAAGCTATTGGGTTCATACCCCAAATATAAAGGTCTTAATCCTTTTCTTTTTAATATTTTATACTTACAAATTAATTTTTTCACTAACATTATTTATAGGAACAATAATTTCAGTATCATCTCCAACATGATTAGGAGCATGAATAGGTTTAGAAATTAATTTATTATCATTCATTCCCTTATTAAAAACTAAAAATAGTCCCTATTCAACTGAATCATCAATTAAATACTTCCTAGTTCAAGCCTTAGCCTCGACAATTTTCTTATTCTCAATTTTAATAATTATAATATTAAGAAATTTAATTAGAGAAATATTAAACATTAATACATTATTAATAATAATAATTAATTCATCATTATTGATAAAAATGGGAGCTGCCCCCTTCCATTTCTGATTTCCTGAAATTATTGAAGGAATAGAATGAATTAATAGTCTTGTCTTATTGACATGACAAAAAATTGCACCAATAATGTTATTATCATACACAATTAATAATTCTATATATATTATTTCTATTATTATACTATCCACATTAGTAGGAAGAATCGGAGGTTTAAATCAAACTAGTCTACGAAAAATTATAGCATATTCTTCTATCAACCATTTAGGATGAATAATCAGATCTTTTCTTAGTAATGAAATAATCTGATTAATTTATTTTATTTCCTATACATTTATTTCATTAACATTAATTTATATTTTTAATATTTTTAAAATTTATTATTTAAAACAATTATATTCTTTTATAAACAAAAATGTTTTAATTAAATTTATATTAATATTAAATCTTTTTTCATTAGGAGGATTACCTCCATTTTTAGGATTTTTACCAAAATGAATAATTATTCAATATTTAAGAAGAAATTATATATTTCTTCTTTTATTTATACTGATAATAACTTTAATTACTTTATATTTCTATTTACGAATTGCTTATACAAGATTAATTCTCTCTCACAGAGAAATAAATTTTAATATTCTAATAAATTTAGAAGTAAAAATAAACAAAACAATAATAATTTTATCATTTTTCTCTATTAATGGATTAATCATTTGTACAATCCTATTTAACTTAATATAAGGATTTAAGTTAACCCAAACTAATGGCCTTCAAAGCTATAAATAGAGAATTAGTCTTTAAGCCTTGGGTTAAAAACAAAACAAAATTAAACATTAGTTAAAATATAGTTAAAATTTAAATTTTCATTGAATTTTAATTTTTGAAATTTTAAATATAAAAGCTAAAAGAAAAAAAATTAATTTAAAGTTTAAAATCATTTAGTTAACTAAAAAAAAGCAAAAAAAAAGTTTAAAGAATTAATAATTCTATCATTAAATTTGCAATTTAATATTTTACTTAAACTATAAAACCTGGTAAAAGAAATTATACTTTCCTAAATAAATTTACAGTTTATCGCCTATACCTCAGCC